AAAGAAAAAGGGGATAAAGGAGCCTTGTGTTGATTGTCCTCTAAAGGTAAGTTTTCTTCTTCCTTTTGGAAAAAGGGAATACACAAATCAATCAAATTACGGAAGGCTTCATGAAGTGCTTCTTTCGGAGTTAAACTCCCATTTGTCCATATTTCGAGAAAGAGTATTTCTTGTTTTTGATTCCCATTCCCATACGAATGAATACTATGATTCACATTTCGAACAGGCATGAATACAGCATCTATAGGATAATTTCCATCTTGCAAGTTATCCGGCAGTTTTAGAAGATAGCCGCGATTTCGCTTGATTTCTAATCCAATACATAAACTAATTGGTTCTGTCAAGCTAGCTATATGTTGTGTATTGTCGACGATTTCTACATAAGGCGGTAAGATGATATCTTGAGCAGTTACATCTCCAGGACCCCTGACACAAATAGACGCGTTACAAGTTCCATAGAGATTACTTCTCAATACAATTTCTTTCGAATTTATTAAAATTTCATGGACCGATTCTTGAATACCCATTATAGTAGAATATTCATGGGGGACGTTCTCAGATTTTACACGTGTGATACATGTTCCTTCTATTTCTCCAAGCAAAGCTCTTCGCATCGCAATGCCTATTATGTCGGCTTGTCCTTTCATAAGTGGAGACAGAATAAAGCGACCATAATAAAGACGTTTACTTTCTGTTCTTGATTCAACACACTTCCACTGTAGTGTCCGAGTAGATACTGTTACTTTCTCTCGAACCATAGTAATAATTTGATTTGATTGAATTATTTATTTCTCTTGTTTCTCGTGAAATTTCTTCATTGTTCATTTCTACACACGTCTTTTTTTCGGAGGTCTACAGCCATTATGTGGCATAGGGGTTACATCCCGTATAAAAGTTAATAGTATACCACTTCGACGAATAGCTCGTAATGCTGCGTCTCTTCCGAGACCGGGCCCTTTTATCATGACTTCTGCTCGTTGCATACCTTGATCCACCACTGTACGAATAGCATTTGCTGCTGCAGTTTGGGCGGCAAAGGGTGTCCCTCTTCGCGTACCCTTGAATCCACAAGTACCTGCCGAGGACCAAGAAACCACCCGACCCCGTACATCTGTAACCGTGACAATGGTGTTATTGAAACTTGCTTGAACATGAATAACTCCCTTTGGGATTCCACGTGCACTCTTACGCGAACCAATACGTACATTCCTACGCGAACCGGTTCTCGGTATAGCTTTTGCCATATTGTATCATCTCCTAAATATATGGATATATCCATTTCATCTCAAAAGAGATTCTTTTTTTGTATATTGAGTTCTTTAGCAAGTCAGATTATCCTTGTCTTTGTTTATGTCTCAGGTTGGAACAAATTATTCTAATGCGCCCCCGCCTGCGGATTAGTCGACATTTTTCACAAATTTTTCGAACGGAAGCTCTTATTTTCATATTTGTTATTCCTTATCTTAATTCTGAATCTATTTTTTGGTGGAAAATAAGTTTCTTGCAATTTTTCATCTCGAATCGTAGTGAATAAAAATCACCTAATCTTTCGAATCCTTGTTTCGGAGTCGATAAATTATACGTCCTCTGGTTGAATCATAACGACTTACTTCAATTTTTACTTTATCCCCCGGCAGTATCCGTATAAAACTACGTCGGATCTTTCCTGAAACATAACCTAAAATCAGATCCTCATTATCTAACCGAACCCGGAACATGCCATTGGGAAGTGATTCAGTAATTAAACCTTCATGAATCCATTTTTGTTCTTTCATTCCAGGTAAAGTCCCCCTCAAGTATCAACTAATGGAGAAGAAAGGATATTAGACAGCTGATCCTCTTTCTTTTTCTTTTTTTTACAAATAGGAAGAGGTTTCAGATTCAATTTGTATATTAAAAGGATTACCATATATAACACAAAATTTCTCCGCCGATTCCTTCTAGTCGAGCCTCCCGGTCTGTCATTATACCTCGAGAAGTAGAAAGAATTATAATTCCCATCCCACCGAAAATTCTAGGAATTCGTTGAGAGTTGGAATAGATTCGTAGACCCGGCCGACTAATCCGTTTTAAATTTAAAAAATTTCTATAGGGTCTTTTCCTATTCCTTCTATGTCGCAGGGTTAAAACCAAAAAATATTTGTTTTTTTCTCGATGTTTTCGGACGTTTTCGATAAACCCCTCTCGGAAAAGTATTTTAACAATATTTTCGGTAATATTTGTAGATGCTATGCGAACAACTCTTTTTCTATCCATATCACCATTTCGTATAGAGGTTATTATCTCAGCAATAGTGTCTCTACCCATGATGAACTAAGATGGTTGGTGCTTTCAAATTGTATAGAATCAACATGTTTTTCTGTTTTTATTGGTTTCAATATAGGAATTTTTCAAGGTGTATACGTGAGACACAATATTACGAATTAATTTAGTTCTTAATCAATTTCTGCCAAATAAATCAAAGATGTTACAATCTTATCTTATAATACCTCGGGAGCTAATGAAACTATTTTAGTAAAATTTAATTGTCTTAATTCCCGGGGAATTGCACCAAAAATTCGAGTTCCCTTTGGATTTCCTTCTTGATCAATCACAACTGCAGCATTGTCATCATATCGTATTATCATACCGCTGTCACGTTTTAGTTCTTTACAGGTACGAACAATCACAGCTCTTACTACTTCTGATTTTTCTAGGAGCATATTTGGTACTGCTTCTTTGATCACACCAACAATAACGTCACCAATATGGGCATATCTACGATTACTAGCTCCTATGATTCGAATACACGTCAATTCTCGAGCCCCACTGTTATCCGCCACATTCAAATTGGTCTGAGGTTGAATCATGTCAATTTTTTTGTCTATGCTTACAATGCAAAAGATGAAGAAAATAAAAGAGATATTGTTTGTCAACAAAAAAAAACAAACCTGCGATTTTGTTTTATTCCCAAAACTCGTTTCTGTTGGTTCTACATTTTTATTACGAAATAAGAAATTGAGTTCGTATAGGCATTTTTGATGCTGCTATTAAAATAGCCCTTCTAGCAACATTTTCGCTTACTCCACCCATTTCATATAGTATTCGTCCCGGTTTAACAACAGCTACCCAATATTCAGGGGATCCTTTCCCCGAACCCATACGTGTTTCGGCAGGTCTTACTGTAACCGGTTTGTCTGGAAATATACGGACCCATATTTTTCCACCACGGCGTGCATTTCGTGTCATTGCTCGTCGACCCGCTTCGATTTGTCTAGACGTGATCCAGGCGGGTTCAAGTGCCTGAAGAGCATATTTACCGAAACAAATATGATTACCTCGATAAGATATTCCCTTCATTCTTCCTCGATGTTGTTTACGGAATCTAGTTCTTTTCATGTTATAGTTGATAGTTGGTTCGGAATTCCATCTCTACTACAGAACTGGACATGAGAATTTCTTCTCATTCAGCTCCTCGCGAAGAAAAGGATTGAAATTTGAATTTCTATTAATTTGAATAGATATTCGAACATTTTTCGAAATAATAGTTTTTCTAACGTTTTAATAAATCTTTAGTTTCTTTTGTCCTTTATCCAAGTTTATCAAGTCAAAGAAAAAAGCTTTCGCGGGCGAATATTTACTCTTGCAATCCCTATGTCGTAGCGCTTGGTCGTCACTTCTCAGAATAGATGAATTGCTTTCCGGTTCATTTCGCCATCCTTACTAGTGAATGAGTAAGATTCGTTTGTTCAATAAAATCTTTTGCATTCACAGGTCCCATCGTTCCCACCGCTTCGTACTTAAATGGTTAGGTCAGAATTTTACAACGGAGCTCATAACATAATTTCTTTTTGAGTCAACCCTCTTAGTCTTTATTGGCCCTAAGCTCTTGATTTTCTTAATATATATTAATAATTCATTTATTCTTTCATTTTCGAAAAAGAAATTGAGTATTGATGCTTTATTACACTGTCTTTTCTGAGATGATTCATAGACCTTACATATTGGAATTCTATATCATAGATATTCTTTTTCTCCCTTTCTCTCATTCTTCCATTTATTCGCACCTTTCTTCTATATTTTGTTTTAAACTTAGCATTCAAGTTTATTCAAAAAGATTGCAGTTGCTACAAAGATATGAATGATTTATCATATCTTGACTGGTTCTTTAGATCCAGATAATACGAAGTGATGAGTTGGCTTTCATACTACCGACCCTAAAAAAACCAACGAGTCACACACTAAGCATAGCAATTATATCACAAAGTTAATCGACTTTTTATTCAATCCTATAGAATTAAGAATTAGTTTGATTGACCAGAAAAAAAAGGAAGGCCTTCCTTTTTTTCTTCAATCTATGCATAGACGGTAAAAACGATTCAAGTTTTCTTAGTCCTCTTCCTTGTCTATAAAAATCCAAATTTTGATGCCTAATACCCCATAGATAGTCCGAACTATATAGGAGCAATAATTAATTTTTGCGCGAATGGTTTGTAGGGGAACCCTACCCTCTCTGATCCATTCAACACGTGCAATCTCTTTTCCGTCGATACGCCCTGCAATTTGTATTTGAATTCCTTTTGTGTCTGCTTGTTCAGTTAATTCAATGGCCTTTTTCATTGCTTTTCGAAATGAAACTCTATTCTTTAATTGTCCAGCTATAAATTCTGCAAGAATATTAGGGTTTCCATAAGGTTTTGCAATTCTTGTGATAGCAATATTAAGTTTTCGGTTCACATAATGAAATTCTTTTTGTAGATTCATCTGTAATTCTTCTATTCCTCGCGGTCGACTTTCAATCAATAACTTTGGGAATCCCATATAGATTATCACCTGGATCAAATCGATTCTTTTTTGAATCTCTATACGGGCAATTCCCTCAGTGCCGGAGGATATTCGCATATTTTTTTGTACAGAATTTTTAATAAAATCTCTTATTTTTTGATCTTCTTGTAGACCCTCAGAATAATTTTTTGGTTGTGCAAACCAAAGCGAATGATGACTTTGCGTTGTACCAAGTC